AAAAAGTCGAGGGACTGCTTCGATAATGGATTTATCCAGATCTTTGCTGGTTGAAACCACACAGAAAAATGACATTGACATAAATTGACAAGGTAATTTTTCCATTTTTTTAATAGAAGTGGGGTATCCTTTGAAGCCAAGATTGACTTTCCTTGATATCTAACATAATGCATGAAAGGATCTTTGAACAACCATAGAATGGCCTGAAAATCATTAGCAAAGACTTCTGCAAAATGTTCTATTTTTCCATAAAAATATATTCGTTCAAGAAGGACCCGAAAAAATGTTGATCGTAAATGAAAGGATTGCTTACGGAGAAAAAAGAAAATGGATTCATATTCATATACATGAGAATTATATAGAAACAAGAATAATCGTGGATTCCTTTTTGCAAAAAAAGAAATCAAATTATTTGGAAAACTAAGACTGTTCCAATTCCAATACTCGTGAAGAAAAAACCGTAATAAATGCAAAGAAGAAGTATCTTTGACCCAGTAGCGAAGAGTTTGAACCAATTTTTCTAGATGGATGGGGTAAGATATTTGTACATCTGATACATAAGTTAAATGGGAAAATTTGTCCTCTAAAAAAGGAAATATTGAATGAATTGATCGTAAATTTTGAGATTTGACTATTTCTGACTTTTCTAAAGAAGACACAAATCGTAGGGAAAATGGAATTTCCACAATAACAGCAAGCCCGGCCGATATAATTTGAGAATACAAACTCTTGTTGTACTTAAAAAACGAGTTTTGATTAGAATTATTAGCAGAAATAATCAAAAAATTCTGTTGATAAATTCGAGTAATTAAACGTTTTACAATAAGTAAACTAGATTTTTTGTCATAACCTACACTTTCCAACAAAATAGATTTATTTAAACCATGCTCGTGAGCAAGTCTATAAATAGACTCCCGAAAGATAAGTGGATATAGGAGGTTTTTTTTTCGAGATCTACCTATATCTAGGTCTAAATATCTTTGATATTCCTCGATTTTCATTTTAAATTAAATTTGATTGAAGCAAGGATAGGATATTTTTATCCTTATTAAATGATACATAGTGCGATACAGTAAAAACAAAGTAATAGAATACGAAAAGAATGGAAACCTCGGAAAAGGGGTAAACTTATTAACGGACTCTCTATTCTCTCTTTTTTCCAAATAATGTATATTTATTAAGAATTAGAAATCCTTTACTTTTTCAAGCCAATCGCTCTTTTGATTTGGGAAAAACGCTCTTTATCAATATACTCCTTTTCTACACACTCATCTCCCCCTCGTAGTGGAGACTAACTAATAATTAGGATTCATTAAAAAATAGAAAATTCGCTCATGAAAAAACCTTATCCGCACCTGGTACTAAAAAATTTTTAACGTCTAATTAGATCGGATAATCATTCAAATTAAGAATGAAAGCTCGTTTTCTTTTTTAGTTCCCTATACCTAAAATTAAATTGCCTATAATTGGAGCGATACTGCTCTATCCATTTATTCACTCAACCCAACTTTGAATTCATTTTTTTATGTTCTGCACCAAGTACTAAGAATTCAAACACTGGGCCAGTAAAAATGAAAAATTTTCAGAATTCTCCATTGATACGACATGCTGCTTTTTCCATTCATTCCTTTCAGGATCAGTCGTAGTCTTATAAACTATACCGGTGGGTATGGACGAGTTTGTTTCTTCATACAAATGTGTAAAAGATGTAAGTCGCACTTAAAAGCCGAGTACTCTACCGTTGAGTTAGCAACCCAAATATCAAATTTGTTTATGTAGATACAATCGGAATCAAAATAACTAAAGAAATTGAATCATACAAAAGAATCAAAACATTAAACTAGCAAGAAATAAACAAGAAATGAAATCCTAATGATTGTGAACAAAAAAAGATATCAGATGAAAATAGAAGAAATTCTCCAATAAAAAAGTCAAAATTTAAAATTTATAGATCATTTCTTGTCTATATATTCTTAATTCGTATATTTATTTAAAAAATCTTTATGTATTTTTTTTAAGATATTAGAATTTAGATTCCATTTGATATTTCTTTTTTTAGATTTATATAATTCTTTTTTTAGATTTATATAACAAAAAAATATTGTTATTTAAAAATATTGTTATTTATATGACATTTCTATATTTATTTATATGACATTTCTATATTATAGAAGAATACCTTTTTGATAAGATATAATATTTTTGTTTTCAATCAAAAAAAGACTTTTGTATCACAGCAAATCCAACAAATTCATCGTTTGAATAAAGAAAAAAACCAAAACCTATGGAATAGAGATAAATAGACCCACAAAAAAGATCCAATTACCCAGATCGGATTATATTTGTTTGATATACTCTTGTCAATATGAACATGAATATTTTCAGAAAAAATACCTAATGAAAAAAAAGAATTCATTCAAGTTCAATTGAATAGAAATAAATAATATATATAAATATTATTTCAAAAAATATTTATTTAAATAATAATATTTATTTAAATAATTTACTATAACACACACTTTTTATATAAATAAAAAACTTATAAAAACTAAGGCTTGTATTAGATTGGCACTACATAGAAAATATCCACAGAAATACAAATAAAAAAGATAAGGCAAAAGAAAAAATGAAGTAAGAAAATCTCTCGGGTTTATTCCAATTGAATCAATAGAAATCAATAAAAGTGGACTTAGAAGGCCAAATTTGTTAATAGAGAGAGTCGCGACAAAAAGAATCCATTAAAAAGAATGTCAACTTCTTCTATTTCGAGACTGAATTTCTTCACTTGATTTTTTCCTATCCATTTTATCTCAATTTCTATCAATAAGCAATAAGAAAAAGATATTTTTATCGTTATAGAACAAGACATTCTATAGTAGAAAATAGAAATAGATATATAAGTATGAATAAAGAGTCTGAATAGAGTAAGAGAAAGGGGGGTATAGTAGAGAAAAGGTTATACAAAGCTATATATATATGGTTATAAATTATCCACACCCTCTTTTTTTTATTTCATTAAGTAAATTGTGTGTGATTAAAGCGAAGTTCCGTAAAAACCCCCGCCTTCTTTAAAATATCATGAACAGTTCCTGTTGGTTGAGCGCCTTTTTCAAGGAAATCTAGAATAGCAGGAACATTTAAATGAGTTTGATTTTCTATCGGATTATAAAAACCCACTTTTCGAAGATCTCTTCCTTCTCTTCGGGATCGAACATCAATTGCAACGATTCGATAAACGGCTCATTGGGATAGAGGTAGATATAAGGTCCCCCCCTTAGAAACGTATAAGAAGTTTTCTCCTCGTACGGCTCGAGAAAAATGATTCGAAGTTCTGTCTATGTATAGAATTCTAATATCAAACGGGTCCATAAAATAATCAAATCCATTAGACCATGATTTCCATCTTCTTTTTATTCTTATTTTTTTCTTATTTTTGTTTATAAAAAAAAAGAATAAAGCATTCCTACCCACCAACTCAAGTTGGATAACTTTTAAATAGCTCAAAGGAAACCCTTTAAACATTTCATTTATTGAGCGATCTCTAATATCCTTTTCTTTTTGTTTGTAATCTATTTTGGATTCTTGATTCTGATCTAATTGATGAGAAAATTGAAAAGGGTATTTACTTGTTACAGGATCCTTTATCTTTACCGTGAATCATTGGGTTTAGACATTACTTCGGTGATCTTTAATTGGTTCAAAATGGCAGCAACATACCATTTTAGGGATTTCTTTCTATCAAAAGAATCAGACTAACGGTTGATTCTTGCGTGATACACTTGTTTTTAATCAAAAAAATTAGTTCAATTCGACCAAACTAAACCTTATTCTGATCTTTGAAACTTGCTCGAATTCAATCTTTTTTTTCTATATCGAAAAATATGCTTACGAAGTTGTTCCAACTTATTGATTGGCACTAACCTTAGATTCTTGCCCCCGACAAAGAAATCAATATTTTATTTTCTACTCGAGCTCCACCCTGTACCTATTTCCATTACAATCCAACAAAAAATAAGGATTCTAATGTATAATAGAACAAATGATGTCGAGCCAAGAGCACCTCCACTCTTCTATAGTATAAACAAAGGGTGGATTCTTAATCCACAACCGATCATGTCCTTCAAGTCGCACGTTGCTTTCTACCACATCGTTTCAAACGAAGTTTTACCATAACATTCCTTGAATTTTGAACCGGTATCTAGTTGATTCAATGATGGAATCGTGAATAGTCATTGCTTCCGCGGGTACATAGTAATCCAGAATTTTGAACTTCTATTGGGTAGTTTCTGAAAAAATATCAGAAAGAATTCAATTTAATCCCACTTTTTTGTATGATTTTTGATTTCAAATTCAAATATTGGCAGAAATAAGTTCTTTTTGAATCTGGATTTTCAAAGGATTTACCACGTCAATCTACCATTACTAAAAATTCTACCATTATTAAGAATATATAGAAAATCATTAAAAAGATTTAATTGAAAAAAAAAAATGAAATTGAATTTTTTTTTAGTGGGACGGTGGATAAAAAAACCGATGAAAAGGAAAATTGAAGTTCTTTTTCTTTCATACTGATTGATAAAATCCGAATCGAAATACTAAAGATTTTCCTATCCACCAGATCGACTAAACAATTGTTACTGAAATGAATTCAGTATATGTTAAATATTTCAATGTCACATATGTATTTTTTCTTGTTAATGAGATTAAAAGAGATATCGGCATTGAAGTCATTGCTAATTCATTTTCCTCAATTAAATTTTATCAGGAAATGAAGAATGATAAATCAAACAAAGAAGAATCCTTTTTTATTGAATGCTAAATTATCTTTATCCGGGCACAAAGCCAAAAAGTTCCACGGGATTAAGGCATTGTTTCCTTTTTACTCTAAACCTGCCTTAAATTAAGATTAAGAGACTTACCATTGATTGTATGAAAAATATACATTATTATTGAAAATTCAAATAGGGGGTGTAAAACCCTTAATTAACTAACGTAAATATGAAAGGGAAAACAAAAATATGATAAAAAGACTGTCTAAACTTTTAAACCCTTTCGTTCCCTGTTTACGTGTTTCCTAAAAAAAGTGGATTTGATTATCTCTTTTTTTTTTACTTTTTATTACGATAAAATTTTTGAAAAAGTTATGATTCCGAGAAATGTCATTAAAAAAAAAAGAATTTCATTTCTTATACTCTTATCTTAAGATAAGTATAGTTGTTCAAAACTATTTTATATAATGTATATAAATAAGATATATAATAGGTATGCTCTGGGACGGAAGGATTCGAACCTCCGAATAGCGGGACCAAAACCCGTTGCCTTACCACTTGGCCACGCCCCATTTCTATTTAACACTAATAAAAACTAATATTGGTATCGGTTCTTCGTCAATTCCTATAATAAGATATATGAAATATATTTAATAAGATATATGAAATATATTGTCTTGTTGTTCAGATATGTAGATTATAGAATTAATCTGAGTTTATTGATCATAATATATAATTGAATTAAGATATTGTATGAAAATATGATTTCTTCTATTCTTTATTTAATTTTATTATTTAATTTTAAGAATTGAAGAATTTTTGATTGGGTGAGTTTAAAGAAGGGTTTTTGGTCTACCTTACTTTAATTTTATATCCATTTTGGTATCAATAACATCATATTAATAACTCAGTCAAAATACAATTATCTTCAAGAACAAAAAGTTTGTTATGTTTAATATTGTTAGTTTGATTTGTATCTGTCTTAATTCTGCCCTTTATTCAAGCAGTTTTTTCTTCACAAAATTGCCCGAAGCCTATGCTTTTTTAAATCCAATCGTAGATGTTATGCCAGTAATTCCCCTACTTTTTTTTCTATTAGCTTTTGTTTGGCAAGCTGCTGTAAGTTTTCGATGAAATCTTTAATACTATCTTAGAATAATTCGTGATTTTTTTCATGATTTATTCGAAAAAAAAATATCAAAATGCAAAAATTGATAAGATCAGACAGGGCTTATAATATAAGCCCTAAATTCAAACATTGAATTTATTGTATAAATTCGAAAAATTTGGCTTACTCCATTTACTTGTTCTAACCCTTTTTCCATTCCATTGAAAAAGACCCCGTTTGAACCCCCTATTAGAAATAGAAAAAAATAGAATTTTAGGTATAAAAGAAAATCTTTGGCAATGAAATACTCGATTCTTTTTTCAAATTTACAACTGAATTTCTAATTTTTTTTTCCATTCCCAGAAACCGCTTAGTAGCAAAGTATGATATGTGGTATAAAAATAGAGAATCTATTTTCTTTTTTCCAAACCAAAAAAGATCTTGGAGATTGTGTAATGCTTACTCTCAAACTCTTTGTTTATACAGTAGTGATATTCTTTGTTTCTCTTTTCATCTTCGGATTTTTATCTAATGATCCGGGGCGTAATCCTGGACGTGAAGAATAAGAAATTTAGGCTTTTTCTTTGCTTGATTTTTAACCGTTCTTATCATTTTATCTATATCTACATGTTTAACTATAACTAGCAACTAAATAAAAAAAGGTTCGAAAAAGATAAATTGAAAGATAAAAAACCTAGTCATCAACAGAATCGGAAAGAGAGGGATTCGAACCCTCGGTACAAAAAACTCGTACAACGGATTAGCAATCCGACGCTTTAGTCCACTCAGCCATCTCTCCCTAAAAGAGAATTTCTATGTTCCATTCCATAAATAAGATTTGAAAAAGCCGTTTCTTTCTATTTTTCTTTATCAGTTTCTTAGTTTCGTAATTACTTTATTATGTTATCTATTTTTATTATGTTATCTATTATCTTACTATATATGTTACTTTATATAGATTCTAGGTATATAGAATCTATATTCTAGATATATTATAGAAACTAGATATATTATAGAAATATATAAATTATAGATAGAAATATATAAATTATAGAAATATATAAAACTTTCATCAGCAATTTTTCCATCCAATTTAATTTAGATAAAGTTATAAAGTTTAGATAAAGTTATAAAGTAAGGGCTTTTAAAAGCTCAATATTCCAATCAATATATCAATCAATATTATATATTATATATATTGATTTATATATAATATTGATTGATATAAAGAAATTGGATTTCTATATTCTATTTCAAATCGAATATATTTAAATAGAAAAAATTGAAAATTTAGAAGCTTTATTTCGTCCGAAAAGTCCCGTTTTATTTCCATTTCCATGACCTAGCCCAAGGCACAAACTTTTTTTGTTTCAACAACTTGTAGTAGTAGATAAAAGGATTTCTTCGATTCGAAAAAAAAAAAAAGAGTGTATTTGTTATTGAAAAATGAATAATCAGAAGAGGGGCCTTTTCTGCTCCTATAATATAGAATCAATGAGTGCTAATTTCATTTGGGTTCCCAGAAAAAATACAATATATCACCCCTCTAATTTTCATAATTTTTTAATTTTTTATGATCCTATCTTGATTTTGATCATGCCGGATTCTCTTACTCGACAAAAG